TCCATATGAAAAATAAAAAATAAAGAACAAAGGCCAATAAGATCGAAATAATGAATCATAAATTGAGTTCGGGTTCGAATTCCATAAGTAATATAATATGGATCCTTTTTTCTATAATGATAGAGAAATGAAACACATTTATTCACGATTTCATTTACTTGCTGCCATTAAAAAAAAAAAAGGATTGGCTGAACTTGAAAATTTACTCATTGAATGAGTAAACGATTGAATCGGATTCGGTTGGGTGGTACCAACTAAATCGAGTGCTATCCCCCATTTATCTCTTATTGAATTAACTGATCAACTTGCTATCGGACATTTATTTTGATTTGGTATTATTCCAAAAAGGATTTCGACATATTTCACTTTATTATAATTATGAGAATCAATCCTACTACTTCTAACCCTGCGGTTTCTACACTTGAAGAAAAAAAACTAGGGCGTATCGCTCAAATTATTGGCCCAGTACTGGATGTCGTTTTTCCCCCGGGCAAAATGCCTAATATTTATAACGCTTTGGTAGTTAAGGGTCGAGATACTGTCGGTCAGCAAATTAATGTGACTTGCGAGGTACAACAATTATTAGGAAATAATCGAGTTAGAACTGTAGCTATGAGTGCTACAGATGGGCTGATGAGAGGAATGGAAGTGATTGACACGGGAGCTCCTCTAAGTGTTCCAGTCGGCGGAGCTACTCTCGGGCGAATCTTCAACGTTCTTGGGGAGCCTGTTGATAATTTAGGTCCTGTAGATACTCGCACAACATCTCCTATTCATAGATCTGCGCCTGCCTTTATACAGTTAGATACGAAATTATCAATCTTTGAAACAGGTATTAAGGTGGTAGATCTTTTAGCTCCTTATCGCCGTGGAGGAAAAATTGGACTATTTGGGGGAGCTGGAGTAGGTAAAACAGTACTCATCATGGAATTGATCAACAACATTGCCAAAGCTCATGGAGGTGTATCCGTATTTGGCGGAGTAGGAGAACGTACTCGTGAAGGAAATGATCTTTACATGGAAATGAAAGAATCCGGAGTAATTAATGAAAAAAATCTTGCAGAATCAAAAGTAGCTTTAGTCTATGGTCAAATGAATGAACCGCCGGGAGCTCGTATGAGAGTTGGTTTGACTGCCCTAACTATGGCAGAATATTTCCGGGATGTTAATGAACAAGATGTGCTTCTATTCATCGACAATATCTTTCGTTTTGTCCAAGCAGGATCAGAAGTATCCGCATTATTAGGGAGAATGCCTTCTGCAGTGGGTTATCAACCTACCCTTAGTACAGAAATGGGTTCTTTGCAAGAAAGAATTACTTCTACCAAAGAGGGATCTATAACTTCGATCCAAGCAGTTTATGTACCTGCGGACGATTTGACCGACCCTGCTCCTGCCACTACATTTGCACATTTAGATGCTACTACCGTACTATCAAGAGGATTAGCTGCCAAGGGTATTTATCCAGCAGTAGATCCTTTAGATTCAACGTCAACTATGTTACAACCTCGGATCGTTGGCGAGGAACATTATGAAACTGCGCAAAGAGTTAAGCAAACTTCACAACGTTACAAAGAACTTCAGGACATTATAGCTATTCTTGGGTTGGATGAATTATCCGAGGAGGATCGTTTAACTGTAGCAAGAGCACGAAAAATTGAGCGTTTCTTATCACAACCCTTCTTCGTGGCAGAAGTATTTACTGGTTCTCCAGGAAAATATGTTGGTCTTGCAGAAACAATTAGGGGTTTTCAACTGATCCTTTCCGGAGAATTAGATGGTCTACCCGAGCAGGCTTTTTATTTGGTGGGTAACATCGATGAAGCTACCGCGAAAGCTATGAACTTAGAAGTGGAGAGCAATTTGAAGAAATGACCTTAAATCTTTGTGTACTGACTCCTAATCGAATTATTTGGGATTCAGAAGTGAAAGAAATCATTTTATCTACAAATAGTGGCCAAATTGGTGTATTACCAAACCACGCCCCTATTGCCACGGCTGTAGATATAGGTCTTTTGAGAATACGCCTCAACGACCAATGGTTAACGGTGGCTCTGATGGGTGGTTTTGCTAGAATAGGGAATAATGAGATCACCATTTTAGGAAATGATGCGGAGATGAGTACTGACATTGATCCACAAGAAGCTCAACAAACTCTTAAAATAGCTGAAGCTAACTTGAGTAGAGCTGAGGGTAAGAGACAAGTGATTGAAGCAAATCTAGCTCTCAGACGAGCTAGGACACGAGTAGAGGCTGTCAATGTTATTTCCTACTAGTCAATACATCAAAATAATCAAAAGAAGTTTTTTAGAAGTTCTTTATTATACACCACATTTTGATTCTGCCAATTGAAGACAATCAAGTCTAATCTGATACAACGAAAAAAAGAGGATGGGTAGAAAAACTTATTAGATACCGGAGTCAATGCAATGGTATCTAATAAGTTCTACCTACTATTGGATTTGAACCAATGACTCCTGCCGTATGAAAGCAATACTCTAACCACTGAGTTAAGTAGGTAATTTATCACCGCAAAAGAAGACCCATCACCTCGGGGATTATAGATAGAATATTATTTCTAAGCAATACCAATCTGGTAACAGTAAACGGATCAAAGAGTTATCATGTGAGATTAGGGAATATCCATCTTGACAAGAAATTATCTATATGTTAAGATATCTATGACAAGGGCTATAGCTCAGTTAGGTAGAGCACCTCGTTTACACGTGCGCCAATGCTTTTCAAGGGAGCTTATTATGCAATGAACGTAGTTGATCTTATTGATCAATCAATGTCTTACTCCATAGATTCGAGAGAACAATAGCCTGACAAATATTTGGTTCGGTCCGATTTTGGTGCGAATTTAGGTGCCAAATCAAATAGAACCCGTCATTGATTTGATAGTTGATAAGGTAAATATCCAGCCCATTCAATGCTAGGCATAATGAGTATAAGGGCTTCAAAAAAACCTCCTTTCATCCTATGAACTTTAAGGTGTATGAAGTCTCATATTCGACTCTTGCAGCGGAACGATAGAGACTCCATTTAACTTAGGTTGATCTAAGCCGAAGGCAGACCTAAGTCAAGGTAACCCTTCTTTGAAACACTTTGGTATTGCTACTAGATCTGAATACAAATAATGAATCAGAGCACATGGAGCCAGCTCATTATCTTCCTGTAAAGAAAAAATATGGTGGACTAACTGATCTTTACATCAGTTGATGAAAGAGCCCAATGCAACAAACAAAATGCATGTTGGGTCTTTGAAACAGTTCGAATCATTTCGATAATAATCAGTTTGATCTGTTTTACCGAGAAGGTCTACGGTTCGAGTCCGTATAGCCCTAATACATTCTATTTGTCTATTTTTGTATAGACATTCTATTTTTGTTTAGTATAGTTTTCATTTCCTCATTAGTACTTGTTTATAGACTGGACAGACCAGACCATTGGTTGTTTCATAGAAATGAAAGCATTACCACATATTCATGTAAATACATAGGTACCTGAAAATAAAAACAATAATTCATTCCAATGGATCTAATCAGATCAGTATGTGTCAAATTTAGGACAAGAAAAAGAAAGAAAATATAATCGTTCGATGCATTAGATTGTGTTTACGTATTCGTATTTGTATAAAATCAATAGAAACAACGACGATCCTTTACCTTACCTGGATTTTAATGAAAAGAATACTTCTAATATGTTAGAAATCCCTAGACATTTTTTACCCCCCAAAAATTATTGGTTTTGATAATAACTATGTTATGTTTGATATTATTTTTTGATAATATTTCATTATCTTATTTCATTTTATTATTTATACATTACATAAATTATATATTTACATATAATTTATATAAGAAATATATATTTCGAAATATAAAATACAAAGAAATAAATATAAGGAAATATCAAGAAAAAAACAAAAACATAGTATTACGTTTCAGAATTATGAAACATAGTTATAGTATTACTATTCATTAGAATACATTAGTAATAGAATATTCTATTAGGTTAGATTAGATTAGTATATTTTAGTATTTAATTAAATTACTTTTATTATTTAGAATTTTTTAATATTTAAAAATCTTATATCTATTTTTTTATAGAGAATAGAGAAAGCGAGACAAAGTGAGAGAGTTTTGTTTGTGTAAGAACGCCTTATTTCTACACCATATCTAAATAGAATCAAAATAAAAAAAGGAATCCCGATTCCGTTGGATGAATCTCTAAACAAGACATGCCACGCAGCAAACAAACTCTGAACTATACACTTTGATTTGATTAAAATAAATTCTTGTTTCACCTAGGAAAACAAGTTCTGGATGAATTGACAATGCCAACTCAAATAATTAAGCATATTCCACATTAATAGGAGTACATTTATGTTTCTGCTTCACGAATATGATATTTTATGGGCATTTCTAATAATATCAAGCCTTATTCCTATCTTGGCATTTGTAATTTCAGGAGTTTTAGCCCCGGTTAGTAAAGGACCAGAGAAGCTCTCTAGTTATGAATCGGGCATAGAACCTATGGGGGACGCTTGGTTACAATTCCGAATCCGCTATTACATGTTTGCTCTAGTTTTTGTTGTTTTTGATGTTGAAACGGTCTTTCTTTATCCATGGGCAATGAGTTTCGATGTATTGGGCGTATCTGTATTTATCGAAGCTTTAATTTTCGTGCTTATCCCAATTGTGGGTTCAGTTTATGCATGGCGAAAAGGAGCGTTGGAATGGTCTTAACTGAGTATTCAGACAATAAAAACAAAAAGGAAGGAAAAAATTACATTGAGACAGTTATGAATTTGATTGAGTTTCCGTTACTTGACCAAACAACCCCCAATTCAGTTATTTCAACTACATCGAATGATCTTTCGAATTGGTCAAGACTCTCCAGTTTATGGCCGCTTCTATATGGTACCAGTTGCTGTTTCATTGAATTTGCTTCATTAATAGGCTCGCGATTCGACTTTGATCGTTATGGGTTGGTAC